AATTGGACAGGTAAAGAAATTTCTCGTTGGGTTACGTACCTACTTAACAAAGAATAAACCTAAATTCCAAGAAATTCTATCTTCTACCAAGATATTCACCGAAGAAGCTGAAACCCTTTTGAGAGAAGCTATTCAGGAACAGATCGAACTCTTTCTACTTCAGGAACAAACATAAATACATAAATGTAAAAGGATCGTTTTTCTTATATTCTTAATTCAGAGAAATCCTCGATAAAGATTTCTGATTCGAATCATTCAAAAAAGGGCCTCTTTTATCCTTTAGAAAATAGAGTTCTTCTTTTTTTTTATATTCTATTCTCTAATCTAGAATAGATATATAGAAATAAATTGCGTCCAATAGGATTTGAACCTATACCAAAGGTTTAGAAGACCTCTGTCCTATCCATTAGACAATGGACGCCCTTCATTCCTAATATCATATGAAGTTAAGAAATGAATATATAGCGGGTAGCGGGAATCGAACCCGCATCGTTAGCTTGGAAGGCTAGGGGTTATAGTCGACGTTGGTTGATCATTTTTAACATCTCTAATTCAAAACCGAACATGAGATTTTTGTTTCATTCGGCTCCTTTATGGAAGATCTATGTATTCTCACCAGAGAAAAAAGGAGATCCATAACATCTATGTCAGCTTTTTTTACAAATGCATCTAAAGCTACTTGCTTTTTAGATGATCCCTCTAGAAGAGGGGGATTCTATCAAATCTTTCTAGTCTCTAGTCTAGTTACTTCGTTCCCTATTTCTTTTCTACTCGTGGGATCCTAAGGAAAATAATTTTGTTTCTACCGAGCTGAAACAAGAAGCCGAGGGTTCTAGTAAACCAAAACCATCATTTTCTAGCTATTTGGCTTCAATTTCCCCCTTTTTCAGCGCAAAAATTGAAGATTTAGTTACGATTGAAAGTTTTGTACTATCATCCATAGATCCTTTATTCATACTCATTCAATTGGAAAAATTGAACCAATCAAAAAAATTATGCTTCTCGACTCCATAATCCAAATTTGTTATTAAGATTCTGATTGCCTTTTGGATAGAAATCGTGAGAATGTATATTCTTTCCTCAAATGTCCTATTGAGGGGGAAAGGATTAAATCTTTTTAAGAAATAAAGTTTTTGATCGGAATATGAAAAAAACGGAAAGACCCCTTAACTATTTAAGTTGTTAATAGAACGAATCACACTTTTACCACTAAACTATACCCGCTACATATTCATTATTGGATATGAATGGACTATTTGTCCAACAAAGTAATCAGACGTAGTCAAGATAGCATAAGAATCATGAAAATTCCAGCATTAACACGTATTTTGTTCTGTTGCGGCGCGGGATTGAAAAAAAGAATAGGTGAATAGCAAAAAGTTTAGTCAAATTTAAATAATTTAATTAACTAATTTAAATAGTGTACTTTTAAATAGTGTACTAAAGTTTTAAGTATTCTTTTTTTGAAACTTCCCCTCACTTGAACCGCCAGATTTTCTGAATTCGGGTAAATTGGGCCTCAAACTTTCAAGCTTGTCCTTTGCTTTGAACAAGTAAAAGATTTAAAATCTTAGAAATATGTGTTTTCTATTTGAGATTCTTTCTCTTATAAGATTTCTAAAATCTATTTCTTTTCTTTCTTAATACTTCCTTCGTATTAAGATTTCTTAAGTGAATTAGAATTATGAAGATGAATAGAATACTGAACTTCAATTTTCATTTATAATGAAATTCGTTTTTCATTAATGAATTTCTGAATCTTATACTTAAGAATAAGAAAAGAAAGATGAAAAATATTAAAAATATTAGTATTATATTACATTACTATTAGACTCTAATACTATTACTAGATATTACTAGAACAAAACACTTTTACTATAAAGACTAAATAGTCTAATTTAGACTCTCATTTACTAGAATTACTTAGAAGATACTAAGAATAGATATAGAATCTCTAACATTTTAGATTTCAATTTCCTATTTCAATATAGAATATTCATATTAAGATAGAATATCTAGAATAGATATCTTAAAGAATATTCTATAGATAATCTATCTATTAGAATCTTATCTAATTTCTAAGAATTAGGAATGGCAATGAAAATTACTCTTCTTGTTTCAATAACAATTTTTCTTCGTTGGAACAAAAGAAGTACTGGCCCGGCCAGTACTTATACTTAACCAGGCCGGGGAAATGAACCTTTTGTACAAAATCAAAGAAGTAAGGTATTCTTTCTATTGGAGAAATCTGTTTCGAAGAAAATAAAAATGGTTCTCAATCTTCACTTCACGTGTGAAATCACATGAGAGATTTCCAATTTGGAATGGGGAGAGATGGCTGAGTGGACTAAAGCGTCGGATTGCTAATCCGTTGTACGAATTATTCGTACCGAGGGTTCGAATCCCTCTCTCTCCGACCCCCTGATAACTTGAGATTTTAGAATCGGAAGAAATTTCGATTATTTTCTTTTATGAATCTTTTCTCTTTATCTAGTATCTATTCCATTTATTTCTAAATTTACCTATGAAATACCTATGAAAAAAAAGTAAAAACGAATCTCATCTCTTTTTTTATTCTTCACGCCCAGGATTACGCCCCGGATCATTAGATAAGAATCCGAAGATGAAGAGAGAAACAAAGAATATTACTACTGTGTAAACGAATAGTTTAAGAGTAAGCATTACAAATCTCCAAGATAAGATCTTTTTTTTAAGGAAATAGATCGCCTATTTTACGACACACACTATAACAAACACTATTTTGATATGACGCTCTAAAGATGAAAAAAGAAGGAAGTTTTTTTTTTCAATTTCTTTTTACGAATTTCTTTCTAATGTAATATTCTAATGTAATAAGATTCGTATTTTTTCATTACCAAAGATTTCTTGCCATATCCATATCTATAATTAGATATTGTATGGAATCTTATAAAGGAAAGGTCAGAACAAAAGAAGAAATAAGTTGATTAGCTGATTAAAGATCATCGCCCCCTTCCCTTATTCACCCTTATTCAATTTCAATATAATATACAATATAAAATATCAGAATTTCGCTTTTTGAATCGAGGGTTCCTAATTTCCAGACTTATCTGAATCTTATTTCTGATCTTATTTATTTTAAGAAGAAAAATCTCATCTTTTTTTTATCGAAGAAATTCTGAATTGAATCGAGATTTCCTTTTTATCGAAAACTTACAGCAGCTTGCCAAACAAAGGCTAATAGAAAAAAGAGTAAAGGGATAATCGGCATAACGTCTACGATTGGATTGAAAAAGGCATAAGCCTCGGGCAATTTGGCGAAGAAAAAACTACTCGAATAAAAGGTAGAATTAAGACAGATACAGATTAAACTAAAGATATTAAACATAACAAATATTCTTTTCTTGTTCTTAAAGATTAAAATGAAATTGAAATGATAAGAAATTATCAGATTGGATTGAGTTGTTTTTCTGAGGGATTTTTTAAAAGAAAAAAGCAGATAAAAGAAAGAAATTCTGATTTTTCTTTGACTTCTCCCCAATCAAGAATCCTTCCTTACATTATCCAATCAAATAAGAATACAGAATACAAGGAATTCTATTTTCATACAATATCTTAATTGAATTCTAAGTAATGATCAATTAATCTATATCTATTGTGTTGAATCCCAGCGACAACATGTCCTATATTTCTTTTGGTTGGTTATTGACGAATAACCAATATTTAGCTTAGTTTTTCTTATACCAAATCAAAATGGGGCGTGGCCAAGCGGTAAGGCAACGGGTTTTGGTCCCGTTACTCGGAGGTTCGAATCCTTTCGTCCCAGATCGTTTGCATCAGAAACGAAGGATTCTTCTCTAATTGAAATTGAAATTTGAATTCAACAATTTTATGTTTCATGTTGGATACACTGAATTCTAAGATTTATTATTAGAATCATATCTTTTTTTTTTTTACTTTTTTACTCAAGTATTTTTTTTCTTAAATATTCGTGATTATTTTTGTTAACGATTCTTTGTTTTCTATGATGGAGATGGATGCCAAAAGATCAGAATCCGAGGATTCTTAATTTCTCTTTGATCTTACCTTACACGAGACTTTTTCTTAATTTCTCTTTGATGCTTACCTTACACGAGACTTTTTCTACTCCATAATAATGAAAACAAAGAAACTTTATTCTCAAACTATCTCTCTGATTTAAATGCTCTCTGATTTAAATGAAATGAAAATCAGATTCAATTGGAGATGGTAAAGAATAAGTAAATAATAATATTAGAATCATGAAATCATATTTCATAAATAAAAAATGAGAAAATAATCATACTTCATGATTCATATTCATATATAGAATATATTAATACATAAATTTACTACATAAATACATAATTCTTACATAAGAATATATATTCTATAATCTTATTAATAAGATTATCTTATTATTCTATAATTGAATATTTATGAATATTGAAATGAAATATTGAGTTTAGTATAGTTATTAGTTAGTATAGTATTCTAGTATTTAGTTAAAGTGGCTAAAAACTTTTATCCATTCATGGGGATTTCTTTTTCATTTGAATGAAATGAAAGTCAAAGGCTTTTTTTGAGGTTTCTAATTTCTTTTCTTTTTTGAAAAGGAAAAGAAGGGTCTTTTATGATGGACAATCTCGAAAGATTTGTTGAAGATGTAAATAAGTTTGCTTAAAACTTATTTGTTTTTTTCATGTGATATTATTCATATGAGAAAATCTGGGGTAATTTGAAGTGAAATCCTTTCCGGATAAACACTTATTTTTCAGTGTAAATTCTTATGTATCGGTTCAACCAATGACTATTCATTATTCCATATTGAATCAATTGCATACGGTTCCAATTTAAAATATAATCAAAATTATAGGGATGTTATGGTAAAACTTCGTTTGAAACGATGTGGTAGAAAGCAACGTGCGACTTGAAGGACATGATTGGATGTGGATTCTGACATCCACCATTTTCTATACGAATGAAGATGCTCTTGTCTCGACATAGTTTGTTCTGCTAGGAACCTAATTGGATTTGTCTTGGGTTGCTAAATAAAGATACTAATGGTATAGAAAGGTATAGCATATGATGGAGCTCGAGCAAAAATGATTGATTCATTTATCGGGAGAATAATCTAGGGTTAGTGACAATCAATAAGTTAGACCAACTTTGTAAATAGATCATCAATATAGAAATATAGATAAACGGAGAGGTTCAAATTTGAACAAGTTTTTGAAATGAAAAAGAAATCAAATTTGTTGAAATTTTCAAACTGTTTCAATCAAGAGTGTATCACAAAGGAATCAATCGTTCGTATTATTTTTCCCTTTTCCATAGAAAAAACAAAAGGTATGTTGCTGCCTTTTTGAAAAGGAGTAAGGATCACCGAAGTAATGTCTAAACCTAATGATTTCACAAAGCGCAAAGCAAAGACAACAAATTCCGGAACAAGGAAACACTCTTTTTACTAGTCTCAACAATTGGATCAGAATGATAAAAAAAAAATAGATCCGAAAGGAGACAAAAAAAGAGGTTAGAGACAGCTCAAGAAATTCTAAGGATTTCCTTTCAAACTCTTTCAAAACTACCCAACTTGAGTTAGGAGTACGAATGAATTTTCTTTTCTTTTTCTGTAAAGAAGGAAAAAAGGCTCAAATTACAGTCTAATTCTTTATGGATCCATTTTTATTTCTATCTATAGGAATAAAGATTCTAGAAATTAGAATCATTTTTTCTTGAGCCGTATGAGGAGAAAACCTCCTATACGTTTCTAGGGGGGCATTTTTTATTTACATCTATCCCAATGAGCCATCTATCGAATCGTTGCAATTGATGTTCGATCCCGAAGAGAAGGAAGAGATCTTCGAAAAGTGGGTTTTTATGATCCGATAAAGAATCAAACTTATTCAAATGTTCCTGCTATTTTATATTTCCTTGAAAAAGGTGCTCAACCCACAGGAACTGTTTATGATATTTTAAGGAAGGCAGAATTCTTTAAAGAATTTCGAGTTTCTTTTGATAAAAAAGAAAGTAAAAAAAAGAATCGTGAATAAAAAAAGGATAGGGTAACTAACTTTTTGTAATTCTTTATTCAAAGTTTCTTCTTTTTCTTATTCGTATTTTTTTCTTGCTTCTTTTTGTCGAACCCCCCAACAAGGGGGGTTCTTCTTGTTATTTGTATTGTTTTCTTGCTTCTTTTTGTCGAACCCCCCAACAAGGGGGGTTCTTCTTGTATTTGTATTGTACCTTTCTTTTTTTGATTCAAGAAAGCCGCTATTTTTCTATCTTTACCTTTTCCTTAATTCCTTCTTTTTTTTTCCGCTCAAAGTTATTATTTATTCTTTATGTTGTGCTAATCCAACACAAATTTCTATATAATTTCTTGAAATTTGTTTTCTAAAAAGTCCATTCATATTGACAATGGCGTCTCAAACAAATATAATTTGATCGTATATAAATAGATCTTTTTATCCCCATTCCCTTATTGGATCTTTCCTTCACTTTAGTAAAATTAGTAAAATGGATGAGTTTGCTGGATTTTTTTTATTTCGATCATATCTACACCTCATATTGATCCGGGTTGCTAACTCAACGGTAGAGTACTCGGCTTTTAATTGCGACTATGATCTTTTACACATTTGGATGAAGGAATTCGTCTAGACTATTGGTAAAGTTTATAAGACCGCGACTGATCCTGAAAGGTAATGAATGGAAAAAAAAGCATGTCGTAAACAGAATAGAAAAAAGAATAATATAATCATAGAAAAATAAGATTTCTAGTACTCATAATAGAAATAGAACGAGAATTTTTCTTTTTATAACAATTTTTAAGTTCAGTAAAGTATTTCGGGTCTAGTGAATAAATGGATAGAGCCTTATGGCTCCAATTCGAGTAAGACAAAAAAGAAACGAGCTTCCTTTCTTAATTTGAATGATTACCCGATCGAATTACTAATTATACGTTAAAAATAGATTAGTGCCTGATGTGGGAAAAGGTTCTCTTGTAAATTGTGAGTGGACCATTTATTCTTTTTTTTTATGAATCCTAATTATTCTTTATTGTGGATTGGAGACGGATGTGTAGAAGAAATAGTATAGTGATAAAAAAAGAATCTTTTCCAAAGTCAAAAGAGTGATTGGGTTGTCGAAAATAAAAGATTTTTACCCCTTCTTTCTTATTGTTCTTATTCTAGTTATATTAACAAGGAAAAGAAAACCAAATTGGATAGAAAGGGAAAGGAAAAAGATCTGTAGATTGGGCTCTCTGTCTCCGGGGTATATATTCTTTATTTGTTCTGACTTTTATATAATCTTTTCTTTCTTAAATTCTCATTATGTTTTTTACATCAAAGTACAGTATAAAAGTATATATATATATATAAGTATACACAAGATGCATATATATATCATATAATATATATATATATATATATATATATATATATATATATATATATCGTTCTTAGTTATTATAGTTATAAGTTAGACTCTTTTCTTCTAAATACTCTTTTACTATAAGAGAAACAATATACTACATACAGCATACGCATACGCCCGTTCTGACCATATTGCACTATGTATCATTTCATAACACAAGAAGTGCCTCTCTTTTTTGGTTACATTAGAAATGTATTTCAATAGCAGAATTACAAATTACAAGGATATTTAGATTGAAAAAAGATAGATTTCGGCAACAAAACTTCCTATATCCGCTACTCCTTCAGGAGTATATTTACTCACTTGCTCATTATCATAGCTTAAATAGTTTGATTTTTTACGAACCTGTGGAATTTCTAGGTTATGACAGTAAATTTAGTTTAGTACTTGTGAAACGTTTAATTATTCGAATGTATCAACAGAAATCTTTGATTTCTTCGGTGAATTATTCTAACCAAAATGGATCTTGGGAGCACAAGAATTCTTTTTCTTCTCATTTTTCTTCTCAAATGATATCAGAAGGTTTTGGAGTCATTCTGGAAATTCCATTCTCGTCGCAATTAGTATCTTCCCTTGAAGAAAAAAGAATACCAAAATATCAGAATTTACGATCTATTCATTCAATATTTCCCTTTTTAGAGGATAAATTATCGCATTTAAATTATGTGTCAGATCTACTAATACCCCATCCCATCCATCTGGAAATCTTGGTTCAAATCCTTCAATGTTGGATCAAAGATGTTCCTTCTTTGCATTTATTGCGATTGTTTTTCCACGAATATCATAATTGGAATAGTCTCTTTACTTCAAAGAAATCCATTTACGTATTTTCAAAAAGAAAGAAAAGATTCTTTTGGTTCCTACATAATTCTTATGTATATGAATGCGAATATCTATTCCTGTTTCTTCGTAAACAGTCTTCTTATTTACGATCAATATCTTCTGGAGTCTTTCTTGAGCGAACACATTTCTATGGAAAAATAGAATATCTTATAGTCGTGTGTTGTAATTCTTTTCAGAGTATCCTATGGTTCCTCAAGGATACTTTCATACATTATGTTCGATATCAAGGAAAAGCAATTCTGGCTTCAAAAGGAACTCTTATTCTGATGAAAAAATGGGAATTTCATCTTGTGAATTTTTGGCAATCTTATTTTCACTTTTGGTTTCAACCTTATAGGATCCATATAAAACAATTACCCAACTATTCCTTCTCTTTTCTGGGGTTCTTTTCAAATGTACTGAAAAATCCTTTGGTAGTAAGAAATCAAATGCTAGAGAATTCATTTCTAATAAATACTCTATCTAAGAAATTAGATACCATAGCCCCAGTTATTTCTCTTATTGGATCATTGTCGAAAGCTCAATTTTGTACTGTATTGGGTCATCCTATTAGTAAACCGATCTGGACCGATTTATCGGATTCTGATATTCTTGATCGATTTTGTCGGATATGTAGAAATCTTTGTCGTTATCACAGCGGATCCTCAAAGAAACAGGTTTTGTATCGTATAAAGTATATACTTCGACTTTCGTGTGCTAGAACTTTGGCTCGTAAACATAAAAGTACAGTACGCACTTTTATGCGAAGGTTAGGTTCGGGATTCTTAGAAGAATTCTTTTTTGAAGAAGAACAATCTCTTTCTTTAATATTCCTCCAAAAAATACCTTTTCTTTTACACGGATTACATAGAGAACGTATTTGGTATTTGGACATTATCCGTATCAATGATCTGGTGGATCATTCATGATTGTTCATGAGACTTTTTCATTTTCATGAAAAAAAAAGATTCATGAATTTTTATTCTGAAATGCTTATATATCATGATATATCGTATATATATTCGATTTGTGGTGAAATTCACTGAGTAGTCAAAATTCTTATACTTTCTTCTCGATATTTCATTATTTCTTCTTTTTGATATATACATAGGGAAAGTCGTGTGCAATGAAAACTGCAAGCACGGTTTGGGGAGGGATCTTTTTCTTCTATAGTAACAAAGAAAAATTATCTACTCCATCCGACTAGTTCCGGGTTCGAGTCCCGGGCAACCCATCAACCCATACAAAAGTAAAAAAAAAAAAAGAATCTTTATTTTTTTAGTTTTATTTGAACTCTTTATTTTATTTCAAATTGTTCTGATAGTTTTGGTCATTCCTATAGATATTCATTTCGATTGGTTGACATTGGCATAGAAGACATATTATACTGTTAAATAACAAGCCTTTCATTAGCTATCTCATTTCTAGTTATAGCTAATACGTGTGCTTGGGAGTCCTTGAAAATGGAATAAACCAAGATCTTACCATGACTGCAATTTTAGAGAGACGCGAAAGTACAAGCCTATGGGGTCGCTTCTGCAACTGGATTACCAGTACTGAAAACCGTCTTTACATTGGATGGTTTGGTGTTTTGATGATCCCTACTTTATTGACCGCAACTTCTGTATTTATCATTGCCTTCATTGCTGCCCCTCCAGTCGATATTGATGGTATTCGTGAACCTGTTTCTGGATCTCTACTTTATGGAAACAATATTATCTCAGGTGCCATTATTCCTACTTCC